CTTTATCGGATCATAAAAACCCACTTTCTTAAGGTCTTTTCCTTCTCTTCGGGATCGAGCATCAATTGCAACGATTCGATAGACGACTCATTGGGATAGATAGAAATGAACAATACCCCCCCGAGAAACGTATAGGAAGTTTTTTCCTCGTACGGCTCAAGATAAAATGATTTGGTTAAAAGTTTTATCTGTGTATGGAATTCTAATAAATGACAAATGAATCCACAAAATCCTAAAATGAATTAGACTCTTATTTAATTCCATTCACCCTTTTCTTCTAAAAAAAAAAGAAACCATTCATTCGTACTCATAACTCAAGTTGGATAACTTTGAAATAGTTCCAAGAAAAATCTTGATTTATTGAATCTATTGAGTAGTCTTTACCCCCTTTTTGTTTGTCTTGTTTCAAATCTATTTAGATTCTTTAATTTAATCAGATTCCGTTATTGAGACAATTAAAAGGCGTTTCCTTGTTCTAGGATCCTTTATCTTTGTTTTAAATCATTAGGTTTAGACATTACTTCGGGATTTCTTAATCCTTTCAAAATGGCAGCAACATACCTTTTTTTGTGATTTCTTTTTATCAAAGAATCCTGCGGACGACTGATTCCGAGTGATACACTTTGGTATCGAAACAGTTTGATCCAAAATGTCCTTTTGGATTGTAAACTTGCTCGAAGTAGATTCTTTCGATTTCTATATCGAAGATATATTGACGAAGTTGTTCAATTTATTAATTGGCATTAACCCTAGATCTTTGCCCCTAGAAATGGATGAATACTTTCTTTTTTACTCGAGCTTCACCATGCACTATTTACATTACAACCCAATAAAAGGGAGGTTCCTGCAGAACAGAACAAATGATGTCGAGCGAAGAGCACCTTCATTCCTATATAAAATGGTGGAGTAAGAATCCACAGCGGATCGTGTCTTTCAAGTCGCACGTTGCTTTCTACCACATCGTTTCAAACGAAGTTTTACCATAACATTCCTCTAATTTAGAAGGGGTGTGGAGTTGATTCAATTATGGAATCATGAATAGTCATTGGTTCAATTGGTGCATAGATATTGTAACCTATGCCCTTTTCTTCTCTATAGATACGGGTAAATCTAAATAGATATCTAAAGATTTTTCTTTTCTGAAGAAGTCCTAGCAAGACCTCATCTTTAACATACATAAATAGATAGAAAAATAAGACGAAGAAATGAAATCCGCATCTGCAAGTGACTTAATGGGTTGTCCTATTTTCTACTTTTTGAGTATCGAAGATTCCACTTTTTTGAACAGGGAATCGTTCAAATATTTATAAAAGAAATATATTTTCTAAAGATTTCCTTACTATTTAAACTATTAAAAGTTTAATATGGGGTTCAGTAATATTTTGGTAATCTCATTTTTCTATAAAATGAAAAAATTTTTCAATTATCCTATGTCTCAACCGTTACATAGATTTTCAATTCTTCATTAGGTCCAAACAAAAATACCTCAAAATGAGATTAAAAGAAAACGAATTGGTTACATGACTCTTTGTTAATAAGATTCGGGCAAGGGCAATTAAAATTTATACCTTTCTTTACTCTTTTTTTAGCCTAACTCATTACCATTAAGTTAGTTCACTCTATTGAGTAATGAATTCAATTAGTGCCAAAAACTTCCTATTGTTTAGGATGAATTAAGAGATCCACAGAAAAGTGAATAAAAAATTAAAAGAGGGCTCCCCCTTATTTACTTTACGGAATAGATTCTTTTTGATATCGATTCAAAACGGGCCCACCCTTAAATATATATATAATATATATTTGTCTATTTGACATTTTGATATTTGTTCCAAAAAATTTTTAGATTGGATCTGCTCTGGGACGGAAGGATTCGAACCTCCGAATAACGGGACCAAAACCCGTTGCCTTACCACTTGGCCACGCCCCATTTCGATTCAAGACTAATAATAACAAAGAATATTAATAATAATTAATATTAAATATTATTAGTATTGGTTGTTTGTCAACTGCAGTTCAAATATCTATAGAATAGATTCCTATGCTTTTGCTAAGTGTAGATAGATAACTTCACTTTAACTGAATTTATTGATCATTACATATAATTCAATTAAGATATTGTATGAAAATATGATTTCTTCTATTTCTCGTTGAGAATGAGAAGATTTTTGATTGGGTGGGTTTAAAGAAGGATTTTTTTGTCTACCTTACTGACTTTCTTTTTCCTTATATCCATAATTCAATCAAAATGCAATTATCTGCAAGAACAAAACGTCTGTTATGCTTAATATCTTTAGTTTGATCTGTCTTAATTCTGTCCTTTATTCGAGTACTTTTTTCTTAGGCAAACTGCCCGAGGCCTATGCTTTTTTGAATCCAATCGTAGATTTTATGCCAGTTATACCTTTGTTTTTTTTTCTCTTAGCCTTTGTTTGGCAAGCTGCTGTAAGTTTTCGATAAGATCTTTACTTTAAAAGTATCCTAGATAATTCATGATTTATTC